TCCCGATTTTTTTTACTACCCGTAGCTTCGATACATTTCGAAATCGAGAGATGTCTACCGGGGGGGGTTCTATCAGACAACAATTAGCAAATCTAGATTTACGAATGATTATAGATTATTCATTGGTAGAATGGAAAGAATTGGAGGAAGAGGAACCCACAGGGAATGAATGGGAAGATAGAAAAGTTGGAAGAAGAAAAGATTTTTTGCTTAGACGCATGGAATTGGCTAAGCATTTTATTCGAACAAATATAGAACCAAAATGGATGGTTTTGTGTCTATTACCAGTTCTTCCTCCTGAGTTGAGACCAATCTATCATATAGATGAGGATAAACTAGTGACCTCGGATATTAATGAAATCTATAGAAGAATTATCTATCGGAATAATACTCTTACAGATCTATTAACAACAAGTATAGCTACGCCAGAAGAATTAATAATATCTCAGGAAAAATTGCTACAAGAAGCCGTGGATGCACTTCTTGATAATGGAATCTGCGGACAGCCAATGAGGGATGATCATAATAGAATTTACAAGTCGCTTTCAGATGTAATTGAAGGCAAAGAAGGAAGAGTTCGCGAGACTCTGCTTGGTAAACGGGTCGATTATTCAGGGCGGTCAGTGATTGTCGTAGGCCCTTCACTTTCATTACATCGATGTGGATTACCTCGCGAAATTGCAATAGAACTTTTCCAGGCATTTGTAATTCGTGACCTAATTAGAAAACATCTTGCTTCGAACATAGGAGTTGCTAAGAGTCAAATTCGGAAAAAAAAACCTATTGTATGGGAAATACTTCAGGAAATTCTGGATGACCATCCTGTATTACTGAATAGAGCGCCTACTCTGCATAGATTAGGCATACAGGCATTCCTCCCCATTTTAGTGGAAGGGCGTGCTATTTGTTTACATCCATTAGTTTGTAAGGGCTTCAATGCGGACTTTGACGGGGATCAAATGGCTGTTCATGTGCCTTTATCTTTAGAGGCTCAAGCAGAGGCACGTTTACTTATGTTTTCTCATATGAATCTTTTGTCTCCAACTATTGGAGATCCCATTTCTGCACCAACTCAAGATATGCTTAGTGGACTCTATGTCTTAACGAGTGGAAATCGTCGGGGTATTTGTGTAAATAGGTATAATCCATGTAATAGTAGAAACTATCAAAATGAAGATAATAACTATAAGTATACAAAAAAAAAAGAACCCTTTTTTTGTAATGCCTATGATGCAATTGGAGCTTATCGGCAAAAACGAATCAATTTAGGTAGTCCTTTGTGGTTGCGATGGCGACTAGATCAACGTGTTATTGCTGCAAGAGAAGTTCCTATCGAAATTCACTATGAATCTTTGGGGACCTATTATGAGATTTATGGACACTATCTAATAGTAAGAAGTATAAAAAAAGAAATTCTTTATATATATATTCGAACCACTCTTGGTCATATTTCTCTTTATCGAGAAATAGAAGAAGCCATACAGGGGTTTTGGCAGGGCTGTTGTAATTCTATGCTGCCAGGGGGAATTCGAATCTCGCCGGGTTAACTAGGACTAGAATTGCGGAATTTCTACGTGAATCAAGATCTAGAAAAGGAAGTTTTCCAATCACTGACTCAAACCCATTGTCAAATTCTACTCAGCACAACGCAATATGGAGGTACTGATGGCAGAACGGCCCACTCAGGTCTTTCACAATAAAGTGATAGACGGAACTGCCATGAAACGACTTATTAGTCGATTTATTGATCACTATGGAATAGGATATACATCACATATCCTGGATCAAGTAAAGACTCTGGGTTTCCGACAAGCTACCGCCGCATCCATTTCATTAGGAATTGATGATCTTTTAACAATACCTTCTAAAAGATGGCTAGTTCAAGACGCTGAACAACAAAGTTTTATTTTGGAAAAACACCATCATTCTGGGAATGTACACGCGGTAGAAAAATTACGTCAATCGATCGAGATATGGTATGCCACAAGTGAATATTTGCGACAAGAAATGAATCCTAATTTTCGGATGACCGATCCTTTTAATCCAGTCCATATAATGTCTTTTTCGGGAGCCAGAGGAAATGCATCTCAGGTACATCAATTAGTAGGTATGAGAGGATTAATGTCGGATCCCCAAGGGCAAATGATTGATTTGCCCATTCAAAGCAATTTACGCGAAGGACTCTCTTTAACAGAATATATTATTTCTTGCTATGGAGCCCGTAAAGGGGTTGTGGATACCGCTATACGAACATCAGATGCAGGATATCTCACGCGCAGACTTGTTGAAGTAGTGCAACACATTGTTGTACGTCGAACAGATTGTGGCACCGTTCGAGGTATTTCTGTAAGTCCTCGAAATGGAATGATGGCGGACAGGATTTTTATCCAAACATTAATTGGCCGTGTATTAGCAGATGATATATATATAGGTTCGCGATGCATTGCTACTAGAAATCAAGATATTGGGGTTGGACTTGTCAATAGATTCATAACTTTTAGAGCACAACCAATCTCTATTCGAACCCCCTTTACTTGTAGGAGTACATCTTGGATTTGTCAATTATGTTATGGCCGAAGTCCGGCTCATGACGACCTGGTCGAATTGGGAGAAGCTGTAGGTATTATTGCAGGTCAATCTATTGGAGAACCGGGCACTCAATTAACATTAAGAACTTTTCATACTGGCGGAGTATTCACAGGGGGTACTGCAGAACATGTGCGAGCCCCTTCTAATGGAAAAATCAAATTCAATGAGGATTTGGTTCATCCGACACGTACACGTCATGGACATCCTGCTTTTCTATGTTCTAGAGACTTGTATGTAACTATTGAGAGTGAAGATATTATACACAATGTGTGTATTCCGCCCAAAAGTTTTCTTTTAGTTCAAAACGATCAATATGTAGAATCAGAACAAGTCATTGCTGAGATTCGCACGAGAACATCCACTTTGAATTTGAAAGAGAAGGTTCGAAAACATATTTATTCTGACTTAGAGGGCGAAATGCACTGGAATACTGATGTGTACCATGCCCCTGAATTTACATATGGTAATATTCATCTCTTACCAAAAACAAGTCATTTATGGATATTATTAGGGGAGCCCTGGAGAGCTAGTCTAGGCCCCTGTTCGATCCACAAGGATCAAGATCAAATGAACGCTTATTTTCTTTCTGTTAAGCGAAGATACATTTCTAACCCCTCAGTAACTAATAATCAAGCGAGACACAAATTTTTTAGTTCGTATTTTTCTGGTAAAAATAAAAAAGGAGATAGGATTCCTTATTATTCAGAACTGAATCGAATGACATGTACTGGTCGTTGTAATCTCAGATATCCGGGCATTCTCGAGGGAAATTCTGATTTATTGGCAAAGAGGAGAAGAAATAGAGTCATCATCCCACTCGACTCGATTCAAGAAGGCGAGAACCAACTAATACCTTCTTCAGGTATAGCAATTGAAATCCCCAGAAATGGTATTCTCCGTAGAAATAGTATTCTTGCTTATTTCGATGATCCTCGATATATAAGAAAGAGCTCGGGACTTACTAAATATGAGACTAGAGAACTGAATTCAATCGTCAACGAAGAGGATTTGATTGAGTATCGAGGAGTCAAGGTATTTTGGCCAAAATACCAAAAGGAAGTAAATCCATTTTTTTTTATTCCCGCGGAAGTCCACATTTTGGCCGAATCTTCTTCCATAATGGTACGGCACAATAGTATTATTGGGGTAGATACACAAATCACTTTAAATAGAAGAAGTCGAGTAGGCGGATTGGTCCGCGTGAAGAAAAAAGCAGAAAAAATTAAACTGATAATATTTTCTGGAGATATCCATTTTCCTGGAAAGACAAATAAGGCATTCCGATTGATACCACCAGGAGGGGGAAAACAAAATTCCAAAGAATACAAAAAATTGAAAAATTGGCTCTATATCCAACGAATGAAACTTTCCAGGTATGAAAAAAAGTATTTTGTTTTGGTTCAACCTGTAGTCCCATATAAAAAAACGGATGGTATAAATTTAGGAAGACTTTTCCCGGCGGATCTCTTGCAGGAAAGTGATAATCTACAACTTCGGGTTGTCAATTATATCCTTTATTACGACCCAATTCTGGAAATTTGGGACAAAAGTATTCAATTAGTTCGGACTTGTTTAATGTTGAATTGGGACCAAGACAAAAAGATCGAAAAGGCCTGTGCTTCTTTTGTTGAAATAAGGACAAATGGTTTGATTAGAGATTTTCTAAGAATCGACTTAGCGAAGTCACCTATTTCATATACCCGAAAAAGGAACGATCTGCCGGGTTCAGGATTGATTTCTGAGAATGGATCAGATCGCGCTAATGTTAATCCGTTTTCTTCCATTTATTCCTATAAAAAAGCAAGGATTCAAGAATCCCTTAATCCAAATCAAGGAACTATTCATACATTGTTGAATCGAAATAAGGAATCTCAATCTTTGATCATTTTGTCATCATCCAATTGTTCTCGAATAGGCCCATTCAACGATGTAAAATCTCCCCATGTGATAAAAGAATCAATCAAAAAGGACCCCCTAATTCCAATTAGGAATTCTTTAGGCCCCTTAGGAACAGGCTTTCCAATTTATCATTTCGATTTATTTTCCTATTTAATAACCCATAATCAGATCTTGGTAACTAACTATTTGCAACTGGACAATTTAAAAAATATTTTTCAAATACTTCAATATTATTTACTGGATGAAAATGGTCAAATTTATAATCCCTATTCATGTAGTAACATCATTTTAAATCCATTCAATTTGAATTGGTATTTTCTCCATTACAATTATTGTGAAGAGACATATACAATCGTTAATCTTGGGCAGTTTCTTTGTCAAAATGTATGTATAGCAAAAAAAGGACCGCATTTAAAATCAGGTCAAGTTCTAATTATTCAAGTTGACTCTGTGGTAATACGATCAGCTAAGCCTTATTTGGCCACTCCAGGAGCAACTGTTCATGGACATTA